TCGGGAGAAATACGATCGGAAGGAGCTAATTCAAATCCCTCCGGTAAAATAAGAACAGCCCCCACATTCAAACCCCCTTTCTTACCATTAGCAAGCACTTGTTTCACTTGCTTATCATAAGGAATTCGAACAACTGCTTCAAATATAGTATCGGGAAGTACTGCTTGTGGAACTTCAATATCCACGGGCTTATTAGCTAAATGACAATTAGCACATACAATACGCCCGGTCGCTTCTCGTGGATTTTCATAGCCCTGCTGCGCAAAAATGGGATATGCAGTTGAAACGGATGTCCAAGTTATGATATATATCATGAGCGATACGGAAATAGATCGAGTAATATGTTCCTTTATCCAAGAAAAAGTATTTCTAGTTTGCATAGTCTAATCATTGGTCTGAAAATTTCTACAATAAATTGGGTAGGTCGCTAGTATAGTTTCCTATCCACGATTCTGCTATTTATTGGAATCATTTTATCGGAATACTATAAAAATAGTATGAAAACCCCCCGCATAGAATGTTTTTAATACTTATGTAGAACTACAAAGTAAGAAACGTTCTAATTGGATTAATATTGGTAGATCGTTTATCAATCATTCATTGAATGATAAATAACTACAAGTGACGGAGATACACGGTTTAAATAACGAAAAATCCAATATTTAAAAATAGTATCGAGAATAACCGGAAAAGTGGAAACAAGACCAGATATAATTTGATCATTATGACCAAATCCAAAATCTTTGTATACAGAACCAATCATTAGTTCCCATCCGTGGGGTGAATGAAATCCGATACATAAATCGGTTAATAAAAGAATTGAAAAAGCTTTTACTGTATCACTTAAGTTATATAGGAATTCCTGAGCCCAAGAGTTAAGAATAACAAGTTCTTCATTACCTAAAATAGAATAACCACTTAAAATAACAAAACAGATTATATTTGTCGAGAAGTGTAAAATTGTATGGATACGATCCTCGTTGTGTATCTTGATTAATTGGATCGTTTCTTTCTGGATTCCTATAAGAAGCTTTTGTATATATGTCTCCGAGTATTCTTTGATCATTTCTTCCAAGAAGAGGATTTCTTCTAATTCTATGAACTTTTCTAGAATACTTTTTTCTTGAATATCATTCAAAAAAATTTCGGATTGGCCGATATTCGCCCAATTAATAACCCAAGATTCCATACTTTTAGTAAATGAAAGAGAAATCCACCAGGGCAGAAATACTATAGATGCAAGATACAAAAGAGGAGTGAATGCTTTCTTTTTTGCCATTTTTCGCCTGTTAATTTTTAATTAACCCACTCCATTTGTCGGACTTTATGTGATCGAATATTTCTTTCAAACATGAGTTCTAGACAGGGCATCAAACCTATGAATCTATTTTATTATTTTATTTGTGATTTTGTTTTGAATCTAGAAAGAATACAGAAATAGACTAACACTCCGCTTCAAATTCGACTGAAGAAATAATACAAAATAGTGTTGCCAGATACCTCAATTCATCAAATTGCAAACAAATGTCTCCTTTCGATGAATGGCCGAAAGAAGTACTTTAAGAAATGAATATTATTGATATTTTGAGACGAAAGAACTCCTTATTCTATCAAAATATTCAATATTTCAAAAAAAAAAATTCCAACGATTTTCCATAGTCAAGAATAGAATAATTGAGAGAAAGATATTGTGATGGTCAAAAAAATAAGCGGCAAAACAAGACAGAAATGGGCCCGTTATCATTATTAAGAAAACCCATTATTATTGGTATAGTAAAGAACAGATAAAAAGGTCGATTGACAAAGAAAATAATTTACAAGATATGGTTTATCTGCATCTAAAGTATCACTTAGTTATCGAAAAAAAGGATTCTTGCGTTTTTCCCTCCTGCCGAGAAAGCATTCGTTCTTCCGCCCAGTTCCTTTTCTCAAAATCAAAATACTTCAATTGGTACGCGCAAGAAATAGGCCAATTCCGCGGCTTTTTGTTCAATTTCTCGTGGAGTTAAATTCTCATCAGTACGGGTCAACGGAATAGCCCCCCGGCCTCTGATATCCATATAAAGGACACGACGGGTATAAATACCCTCTTTAACTTCGATTCGAACGGATTGAATATCTTTTATACGGAATCGGAGGAATATGCGACGATTTTTTCCAGGAAATCCCCAACGAAAAATACACACTATTCCTTCCTTTCTATCGAATTGATCATAACCACTACCTACATTCCAGGAAATTGTGCACCACAAATAGGAACTAATAAAGAGACCCGCGATTCCGTAAAAAGACATCACGATTCCCTGTGGAAAAAAAAGGATTTGCTGAGACGGAACAAAAGATATCAAATTTCTACCAAGAAAACTGGAAGTTCCAACCAACAAGAATCCTAATGAACCTAAAAAAACGATAAGGGCCCAACAAAAATTACTTAGTTTTCGAGACCCCGTTATAAGTTCTATCCATGTATGTTCTGATCGCCAACTCATACTTCATCCGATTGCATTTTATTGAAATTGAGAGAATACCCCAAATGATTTTGACTTTACTTTTTTTGTTTCCGAATGAACTTTCATCAACTAGCACTAGTTTGATGTGAACTAGCACTAGTTTAATGGGAACTTTTAGGAGTAATTCATCAAATTGTTTAGATCTAAAATAATAACATACCCCTCATATGATCCCAATATACATATTGATATACATATAGATCCACCAACTTTACATTTTAGGCATCCAGCGATCCTGATCTATATTGAAACTGGCTAGAATTCAGTTATCTATAGATCATTTTCTGCAGACATAAGAGCTTTTTCCTTTATGTTCGGCGGAAATCACATGTTCTACTATATTTTCTTTTCCGAAATCAATATCTCTGTTATGCTACAAGTCTAGGTAAAAAAAAAAAAGAATGAGACTGGGTCCCCTCGGATCTAAACAATCTTGTTTTTTTGAACATAAAGAAATAAAGAACCCATTGCAATTGCCGGAAATACTAGGCCTACTAAAGGCACAAAAATAGAGGGAAAATTGAAAGTTGTCATAAAATGGGGTACCTCGATTTATTATTTGTACCTGTTCTTATTTTTTTTAATATCATATTTTATATTTATACTAATTATAATTAATAATTATAATTATTATGAATTCGTAGCTATTATTAATTAATAATTAATTAATTCAATTTGAAAATTCTTATTAGAGATATTAAGTATCTAAGCGAGTATATAGAATAAGTCCAAGGAATGTAGAACTAAATAAATGGACTTATTCATCTATCTACATGAAAGATACATATGATAATCCATTTTTTTTTTTCTTCGTTTCTTTGTGTTTTGTTCTTGTCTTCGAATTTCATATTAATATTTAATAAAGAAAGAGTTTCTTACAAATTATCGAAAGATTTGTAAGAATACGACACAACCGGGATTTTTAGTGAAAACGAGATTTTCGGGAGATGGAGAAAGATACAAAACTATATATCTATTTTTTCTATAATTTGATTATATACGTAAGATGAAATTCGTTTTATTTTCCTAATTTCACGAAAGGAAGAACTCACGTTTTTATCTTGTTGATAGAGACTTCTTAATTAGTAATCAGGAATCTAGGTAAAAAAAAAAGAGTTATACGCAACTTTTGATTCTTTCTACAATTAGATCTTAGGTCGTCAAAGAAAACTCCCTTTTTAGTTACTTTGATTCCGATAAGCTAAGATTCGGATAAGCTAACTACTTTTTTTGTTTGCTACAAATAAAATAATTGAACTTAGTGTGCTCTACTTGATTGAATTAGAATTCAAAGGAAAGAAGGCGTGGAGCTTAAATAATTCACTCAGAACACTTTTTAAAAGATTACGCGGTACGATTAGGTCGAATAAGCCCTTCTGGAATAAATATTCAGCCGCCTGTGAACCTTCGGGTACTGTTTTATTCAATGTTTGTTCAATTACTCTTTTACCCGCAAATGCAATGTAGGAATTAGGTTCGGCAATAATAATATCTCCCAACATACCAAAACTAGCTGTTACCCCACCAGTAGTAGGAGATGTAAGGATTGATACATACAATAACTTTTTATTTGATTGATAATCATATAAAGCAGACGATATTTTAGCCATTTGCATCAGGCTCAAACTCCCTTCTTGCATGCGCGCTCCCCCCGAAGCGCACACTATAATAAGAGGTAGAAATTGATTGGTAGCGTACTCAATCAAACGGGTGATTTTCTCCCCAACTACGGATCCCATACTACCCCCCATAAACTGAAAATCCATAACCCCAATTGCTACGGGAATACCATTTAGTTGACCTACGCCTGTTTGAACAGCCTCAGTTAATCCTGTCTTTCTTTGATAAGAATCAATACGATCTTTATAAGGCTCCTCCTCCGAATGAAATCCAATGGGATCCAGAGAGACCATGTCTTCATCCATAGGGTCCCAAGTACCGGGGTCGATCGAAACTTCGATTCTTTCTGAACTACCCATTTTCAAATGGTATCCACACTGTTCACAAATATTCATTTTTGATTTCAAAAATTTCTTATAATTTAATGCATAACAATTTTCGCATTGAACCCACAAATGCCTGTATTTTTGAGTTGCATCAAGATCACTAGGCCTTTCTCTTAGAGTTAAATCATTACTCTTCGCGCGGGTTCGTATAGTGGAACCCCCGCTTTCACTACTAGTTTTACGTTTATCAAAAACGCATCTAGAAATGTAACCGTCACTACTATTACTTACAATGGACGTATCAATACAGATTTGAGACTGAAGATAACTGTCAATACAACTAGTAATGTGATTATTCCAACTAGATTGAGTATCATAAATGGAACCATTGTATAAGGAATCTTCATTCGTAGATCCATTATTCATATAACTAGAATTGCGATAACTAGAAAAAGAACTTTCTAGTTCACTCAGAAAAGAATGATCGCTGTCAATCTCAAAAATCTTATTTTCTATATCAAAATAGATAGAATAACTGTCTCCA